ATAGCCTCAAAGGATGGCTGCTTCCAAGCCCACCTCCTGGTTGTCATCGTCCTTTTCCCAGTTTGCGCCGGGAGCCTCCATCTCAACCGACAGCCTGGCAGACTGCAAAATCATTGCACTTCCTTCTCACGATGGATGGAACCAGGAGAGCTAGGCACGGGAAGGGAAGCTAGGCTCACTCCCGACAATTATATACCTGCATTCCAGACAATGGTCCAACCCTTTGATATTCCTAAGGTAACAGAGTACATAGGTGAGAAAGGAGCGCTTTTCTAAGCTCAGCAAGACCGAATGGAATTCCACTAGATGGCACTCTAACTGCCACTGAAACTGAATCACAAAGAAAGAAAAATCCAAAAAAGGAACCTTCCATCGAATGGAAATGGCTTAAAGTAAGCCCGTAGCCCCCACAGGTAAGAGAATCTACTCCTCCCGATTAAAGCACTCCCGCCCACCTTCAAGTTGGAGATCGACAGTTTCCATAGTCCCAACACCATTCTACCACCCGAGAATGCTCGTCAAACCTTATGTATGTCGTCACCCAAGTGGAAAAGGGTCCTGTGTTTCAATCACTTGAATCCGGTAAGTTTGTTCGCCAGAAGACCGAGAGTTAGGAGCTGGCTTGAGAGCAGACGAAGCCTAAGTCCCGCGGAACTACTTATTCTCTCTTAACCTTCTTTGCTTCGACCTAGCAGTAGCAGAGCGAATTCCCTCACTTGCACTAGTTCCGACTTCTCTCGTCTTAGTAGTTCACTCTGCCTTCTTTCTGGACTCTCGTTCTTATCCAAGAGGAACCGGTTCAACTAATGAATGGTAGGCTTTGCCCTTCTATTAATCTATTTAATAGAACGGCGCTTATGCCTATTCCAAAGACGATCACGCCCATCTCTTCAGAAAGAAAGTGGTTCCTACGCGCAGAGAGAAAAGAAGATCGGCTACGCTCCTCATCTCGACATTGAAAGAAAGCGAAAGAGATGAAGAGCTAGCCTTTTATTCCACATCAGGGATCGTTTCTAACTCATGTAACCCTCATTCCGGCCTTGCTTCTTAGCGCTCCCTGGAATGAAAGTGCGAGGACTTGGCCACGTGGTACCATACTCGGTTGGGGCTGTCAACCCCGATAAGAGTATGATCTCCACACGGGTGGTCTTGCAACCGCCTTACCCGTCTCTTTGTCAAAGACGGGCGCCCTTCCTCACCTGGTCACGTATCAGGGGTCAAGAAAGAATAGATTAGAAGCCCATTGAAGTTTCTTTTATCTATCCTTTATTTGTGAATCCCAAGTGGGAGTCAAATAGGAGAATATGATAACACTTGAGAGTCTTTCTATTACTTCCTTGCTTACCTGGCTCACTTCGCAACAAAGAGAAGTTGTTTATTTGCTTGCTTAGCTAGAAGATGCCAACTTCGTTCACTTACGTCTCTCGTTTACTTGTTAGCTAGCCCTATTCCTCACCTTTGCTTTGAGGGTATCTAAATAAAAAAAAATATACAGTGGTGTGCTCGTTAGAGGATGCTTTTTTAGTTAGCTAAGCGACTACCTTAGTTGAAGGTGGGAGAGCAGCAAAGTCTCTTATCTTCCCAAAGAAGGCGGAAATCGAGATGTGAGAAAAGAATAGCTATTCACTCTCCAAAGCCCTCAAAATTATTTCTAGCAGATGTGAAGAGAGGATTGTTGACAATTCAATAAGCACTGCAATACCCTCTTACGGAATGATCTCGGTGTTCTCGCTATGTCGTCAATCTCAGTATACGGAAATGGTCTGACCAAGAGGCATCGATCTGGAGTGGGTCTTGCATTGCCGGATGACAGGAGCCCTTTACCTCCACTCTTCAATTATATCCATACCAGGTGAACACAGATGATCGACCTTCAGTGCCTGGTCAACCATTAAAGAAGAGAAGAGGAGCGGAACAATGAGAAGGAGTTCGTAGCCCTCCAACCAGAACTAATCAACCCGCCTCTTCAACATCTCCATTTCCCATTCCATCTCTGGGATCCAATGCTTCTTCACCGGGCCCGCCCGATCCCCAGAACGTAAAATGGAACCATACCGGAAACCGTTTGATCAGGATAGAAAGAGCAAGGGGCTTTGTTTTCGTTGTGGTGACAAGTAGAATCCTGGTCACAGATGTAAGGGCAGAGAATTCAAGTATATGGCTGTGGATGAAGGAGATGAGTTGGATGAGGCTGATGAAGCTGAAACAGGGAAAAAGATAGAAGAATCAGATGAGGATGAAGTAAAGGAATTACTCTGGTTGTCTTTGCGGTCGATGGCAGGTTTAACAACTGAGAGATCCATGAGGATGAGAGGACAGATTGCAGGACAAGAAGTCATTGTTTTAATTGATTCAGGGGCTACAAGCAATTTCATAGCAGAGAGTCTAGCACATCGGTGTGGTCTGCAAATCACAGAAACTCGTGGATTTGGGGTTTCTATTGGAAATGGTCAAGTCGTTCCAAGTGCCGGGAAATGCAGCGGAGTAGAGCTAACGGTCCAAGATGTGCAGATACGTGCGGACTTCTTCCTGGAACCACGGATATAGTGCTGGGTTATGCGTGGTTGGCCACTCTGGGTGACACCAGAATGAATTGGGGAAGACACACCTTGAGTTTCCGTAGGGAAGATCAGTGGGTCACCTTAGCAGGCGATCCGTCACTGGTGCGAGCTCAAATCTCTCTCAATTCAATGGAGAGGGTAGTCAAAGAGGGAAGTGAGGCTTATCTCCTAGAGCTCACCGCACTGTTTGCAGGAGGAATTAAGACTCCAAATTTTCCTGAGGATGCTCAAGTGAAACAGTTGTTGGAATGGCATGAAAACGTGTTTTAGATGCCGCAAGGATTACCCCCAAAACGTGGCAGGGAACATGCTATCAACCTTAAGGAAGGAGCAGAACCAGTTAACATCCGTCCTTACCGGTATACATATACTCAGAAGGACGAGATTGAAAAATTGGTTAGGGAGATGTTAGAAGCACGGATCATCCAGCCGAGCATCAGTCCATATTCAAGTCCAGTTTTGCTCGGACGGAGGATGGCCTACGGCGCGTGGATTACCGAGCCTTAAACAAGCTCACGGCACCAGACAGGTACCCCATTCCCGTGATCGAGGAACTGTTGGATGAGTTACAAGGAGCTTCTGTATTCTCCAAACTCGATCTCAAATCCGGGTACCACAAAATACGTGTACGAGCCACAGACGTGAAGAAAACTGCCTTTCGAACTCACGAAAGGCACTATGAGTTCCTGGTCATGCCATTTGGGCTTACCAACGCACCAGCAACATTCCAATCCGTGATGAACGATATTTTCCGCAGGGAAGTTTGTGTTGGTATTTTTTGATGACATACTAGTCTATAGCAAGGGCATGGAGGAACACATGAATTACTTGGGAATGGTGCTCCAGATTTGGGAACAACACCAGTTTTATGCAAACAGAAAGAAGTGTGCTTTTGGACAACCACAGATTGCATATTTGGGACATATTATATCGGGCGAAGGGGTGTCAGCTGATCCAGCTAAGTTAGAAGCAATGGTGGGTTGGCCAGAACCAAAGAACACAACAGAATTGCGAGGCTTCTTGGGCTTGACGGGGTACTACAGGAGATTCGTTAAGAATTATGGGAAAATTGCGAGACCGTTGACCGAGTTACTCAAAAAGAACAGTTTCAAATGGACAGAAATGGCAGCACTAGCTTTCAAGGCTCTCAAAGGAGCAGTGACGACGCTTCCTGTTCTAGCCTTGCCAGATTTGAAGCTACCTTTTGTGATCCGCGTCGGGAAATGGAATTGGAGCTGTTTTATTACAAGGGAACAGGCCTGTTGCGTATCTCAGCCAAGGGTTTTCTGAAAAGGGGAGCTTGAAATCAGTGTACGAACGAGAGCTCTTAGCAATAGTCTTGGCAGTCCAACGTTGGAGACACTATCTTTCAGGGCAACGTTTCACGATACGCACAGACCAGAAGAGTCTAAAGCACTTGCTGTGCTGGAACAGAGGTTTGTCACCAAGGAACAACAGAGATGGGCTACCAAACTGTTAGGCTTGGATTTTCTCATTGAGTATAAGCCGGGAACTGAAAATAAGGCTGCTGATGCGTTGTCAAGACGAGTGCAACCTGAGCGTCTGTTGGAACTTGTATTCGCACCTCCTCCCTCTTTCGATGCAGCAGAATTACTATCTCAAGTTGAAGCTGATCCGGAGTTAAGAACTGTGTTACAACAAGCCCGAGAGGGAAAGAACCTGGAATCTGGTTATACGGTGAAAGAGGGGCTGCTATGTAAAGATGGAAGAGTGGCGTCTCGAATCAGCCAAGCTTTCTCCCTATTTCTTCATCTTCTTCCCCAATTTCTTCTATCTTTTCATCTCTTTCTCTATTCTACCGAGAAGATCCATCTCGGGTCTTATCAGATGGTATCAGAGCCTTCGGTCTTCTGACTGTGGGTATCCAACGACGATTTCGACAATGGGTTTGGATAGTAACGATATAGCGCTGATCAGGCAGATTCTCGCTCGGGTGGAGCAGATGTTTTTTTCCATCGCATGACGACGATGAAGAGATCTGCCGATCCTGAAGCTGAGGAAGACCCAGATCCGTCGCTTGGGAAATTCATCGAGCAGGTGGTGAGCGGTCCAACTCAGAAGGGATTTCCTGCATCCGTAGCTTTTGCGACTCCTCGGGCAAGACGATCTCGCGGTCCGAAAAGGTTTCTTGGCAAGCGCAACTACCGCAGGGCTCGGGCAAGAAAACCAGGGAAGCGTGACAGAGCTCACTCGTCCAAGGTTAGATCTAGCGATGGCTCTACACGACCTTCTGCGAGATATGGTATGCGTTTCCGATTTCCTACTTTGCCCTTGTGTTCTAGACCTCGGACATGGGAATTTCTGCTTGATCTTGGTTACGATAGTATGTCGCTGAAGAGCGCTCGTGTAGCGAGTGAACGACCTTGCGATCCTGGACGAGCTAACCATGTGTGGGAGCCGGGTGGATTATCGCCTGAACAAGCTCAGTGGGACTGGGTAGGGAAGGTTTACAGTCGTGATAGAGTTCTGAAGCTAATGGGAGAGCTTCATGAATTGGGTTTACAGGGAATCAGGAAGACGGTAAGGATCTTAGATTGTCAAGGATCTTCCTCATAAACACGTTTCCGCTTGCAGCTGAAACAAGCGGAGAAGGTGGGACCAACGGGATCAGCCACCAGGAAGTTAATAAGATCTGATTTTTGGCATCCTTTGATCCTGGAGGAACTTGTGCTGAAAAGTGAGTTCGTCAAAGAGCTCTGGCGAGGCATTAGAGCTGTGAAGGGAAAGAAGGTTAAGAAGAGGAAGAAACGGGAACCTAGCCTGCCAGCTTTGGAACCCCAGAATTTTCCCTGTGTTGGGGTTGGAGGTATGATTAGTAGGCTTAATTATCAAGTTCTCGTTCAACCAGAACTAGATAAAGCTATAAGGGCAGTCTCTAGAATTACTTACGGATTGGTTGCTGTTGGTAAAGCTGATGGGTATAGTTTTGAGGTTGTGGATTGATCAAGTTAACTCCACTGACGAAGATAAGCTTGTGAGTTTCATTGGATCTGGTGGGTGTCAAACACACTTTAAGAAGCAGCTAGTAGCAAGGGAGTTAGCATTGTTTAATCCCGAAAAATTCATGAACCTAAGACTACCTCATGACAAGGGAATTCTAGTCTTTGCTGGTCATAGAATTGCTCAAACCACATTGTGAGATTGATGCCATTTTGATAGAAATCGTCGGTATATAAAGAGAAAGTTTTGGATTCCTGATGTGCTCCTACGAGCTAAAATAGGGTTTCTTACTTTTGCCGGTATATAAAGAGAAAGTTTGCGATGTAAGATGTGCTCTTACGAAGGAAAATTGGATTGCTAACTTTTGCATCTATATAAAATGAAAAGAAATTTTTTGTATCAGGAAAGAGGCAAGGACAGATCCGCCGAAGAAGGATCGGGGTTAGAACTAGTCTGAAGCTTAGGGCTTTTGCTATTCAAGAAGGCTCTCCCTGCTGGCTCCATGTATGCTATAGCTCCTGAAAGTGTGAGTTTGGCCCCTGGATAGAGAGAAAGGTAAAAGAAAGAGGAGAGTGATGTTTCGTTTCAAGTTCGAGATCTCGTGTAGGTATACATGAGAACAGAGAAGTGTCCTACGGATTCAGAACCGGAAGGTCAGAAAAAAGTGGGAATGACAGTCCGGCTACCGGAGGAGCTATTCAACTATTATCAACTATTGAGTCTCTGAGTGGATTTTCCAATAGATGGGAGCAAGGAGATTCTGTCTGAAGAAGGACGCAGAAGTTAGTGCGTAGCGCTTGATACATCAAAGTATGCCTCCGCTTACACATCAGCAGTCGTTCTAATTTTTCAATCAAAGTAGTAGCTGTCGTATTCCAGAAGGAAGGGGGATTGATATAAGAAGAGTCAGACTTATTTTTAAGCAGCAATCTTTTACAGAAAAGAGAGTAGTTGTCGTCGATGTGGGATAGTCCCTGAAGAATAGTACCCATGTCAACGGATTGCAGGTATAGTTCAACTCATAGCCCCCAATCCCACGGGTGACGATATTGTCATTGGGGATCTGTATGCTTTCAAAAGAGTCGTTAGCTGATCTGGGAGTCAGTGGTCAATAAGTAGGCAAAAGACTCTGGGGAAGTAAGCGAAGCTATTGATTGGTTGAGCCCCTCAACAAAGCATGTCCAGCACTTATCTGAAGTTCCTTTAAGCAGATCTGTGAGCAATCCTAGGCCTCTCTTTCAGTAATTTCCAAAGAGTATAGGCTCAATTCAAATTATTTATGGTAGGCAGAGCAATCGTAGACCCTTACCTAGCTAGTGACCTGGCTCTCTTCTTCATACTTACTGCACGCAGGATAAGATCTACTTGTCCTCCTCCCTTCCCTTTACCTTTAAATGAAAGCTTTCGCCCTCTCCCTCATCTGCATCCAAACCATTTCGACCGGAGCGACTTTGTTCAATCGCTTTTGCACTTTTTTCTCTGCCTGGCAGGCTTTTCATAGTTCACGGCCCCTGCCCCTGTTGAGTAGGGTCGGTATAGGTAGGCAATCGATTCAAAAGTAGACTGAGAGTGGAGGTTTAGAATCACCTAAGGCGTACTGTAGAAGGAAAGAAAGGTAAGCAATCCCAGACCCAATAGGGCTACCTTTCTTCGACTGAGACCTATCTGCTTCATTCCCGAGTTTCACTTCACTTGGACACAGCCAAAGAAAAAGGGGGGCTTGATCCACCGCTTTCAAGTCCAGTTAAATTAGAGAACTCCTTTTTAGAAGAATAGGATAGAATCTTCCGAATCAGTCCTCCTATGGTTGGACCAAGGTCATTTCGACTCTCTAGACTTTCTTGCTTCTTTCCATCCTGAGAAGTAGATCCTTTGTACCTTTTCTTTCCTGTTGAACGAGTGGATGTTTTGAACGAGTGTTGAGCGAGTGAAATGCCCCACATAAGCTATAAGGGCGAGCTATCTCTTTAGATTCTGTGAGCTGCGATTGAACTGAACGTTCCAAGTGCATCCAGCAGGAATCGAACCTACTTGCCTCTTTATTAGGTTGGGCGCTTTAACCATTCAGCCATGGATGCAAAGAGAGCGAGTGAACTAGGTTTTGGTATTCCTTCTCGAGCTTCAATTTCTTCCGTTATAGGAGATTCGAGAAAAGATGGAATAGGAAGACGTGTTTCCAGAACAAACAAGATACGGGTTGAGAAGGGGAAGTTAGCAAAGTTAGACAAGATTGGAATGGGCATAGGAACATGTATTGATGTACCAGATCGGCTAATGCTCCCAGGTTGATGCGATGTATTCCACCAGTTGACTGAAGACTTTATTATTGGTATATCGATCGGTCCAGCACGAATTGAAATAGAAGCCGGTTCGACAGGAAGCTTTTGAAAACGCAGTGCACCCAGGTAAATAAGAAACGAGATGAATACAGAGGTCAAACGAGCATCCCACACCCAAAAGGTCCCCCACATTGGTCTTCCCCGAAACCCCCCAGTAACTAAGGTAAACAACGTAAAAAAAGCACCCACTTCTATACCGGTTCCGGAAGAGCGAAGATAAAGGGGATGTTTTGTTAATAGGAACAAGAAAGTGTTTATAGCCGTGGCGATATAAACAATAATACTCATCCGAGCCGCAGGAACATGTACATAGAGAATACGAGAATTTCCACCTTGTTGAAGATCTAGTGGTGCTACCCCAAGACTTAAATGAATAGCCATCGCTGTTAAGAACAACCAAGACCCAATGAGAATTTGCGCGTAGCTTCTGGTCTTTGACATCAAAAAAGAAGGTTGTAACAACGAAACGGACATGTGCAAATTTTTTCCTAGCTAGTGGAACAAGAAAGACATGGATCTATAATACGCAATCAAAGGATTTCCCCCAACGAATAATTCCCCCTGCTTTGTTTGTTTTCGCTCTGCTTGTGCGTGGCACTCCTTGCTGGCGGAGCGGCGCATAGCGAAAAAAAAGAAAAAAGGAAACTCACCACCAAAAGAAAAAGGTAGGTTAACTAACGAAACTAAAAACTACATTTGAATTCTTGCTCACCGATAATCCTTTAGAAAAAATCTTATACAACTGTATACAGGATTATTGGTATAGCTGTCCACTAGCCGAAAATCGGACACCAAATTATTGTGGACTGAATTAAGTAATTGCATAGCTGCCGGGTCTGCCGTATTTGGCAATCCGGCATCCTGTAGAAGTTGAGTGCTCACCTTGCTCAAGAAACTTGGCGTTTATATATAAGGGTTACTTCGGGGGAACTCGGACATTACATTTTCTTTATATTTGTCCAGATACTTTTCCACTTCCTCAACTACAAGATTTCTCAAGAAATCCTCCTCCGCCTTTCTTTTCTCCTATTATAAATGAAAGGAGTTAGGAAGCCGACGATCTGATCTGAGTAGTTCTGGTAGCGCCCTGGTAGCCAATGAGTGCTTGTCTGGTATCGAATGAGCTCAAGTAGTTGAGTAGCTAAAGGCGTTGCCTTAGAGGAATGAATGTCCTATCTTCGGGTAGCTTCCTACAGACTTTTCTTCCCGAAGTTCCTGGATTGTGTGAAATAAGAACATAGGGTATTGACTGATTAGCTGCTCAAGCTACATTTCAAAGGTGAGGAGTGAACCTTCTTTCTGGCTGATTCAATATCACCGGAGTCTGCTCAGGGTTCCAAACCAGCAACAAGGCTAATTACGAGAAGCAGAACAAAAGAAGATATGGGATTCTAATGTTGCTAATGCTACTTCCGGGTGGGCATCCAAGACAAGATTGAATTCATTGTCAAACCGTTCCAGCCGGGCATCCGTGCAGGTGTCACAGGTTCCTCCTGAAAGGCTGCTCTCTCCTCTTTCTCAAGCTTCATAGCATCGGTTGAATAAAGAGCAGGGCTAGACGCGCCTTCGACAATCGTGAAACCAACCAACAGGTGCTTTCTTTTGTTGTGTCGCTAAATAAGCAGGCTTCCGTCAAGCGAGGTCAGCCAAAGGGAAAGAAGAAAGAGTGAGCGAGAAAGCGGTGAGCTTACTCTTTAAGAATTGATTACCGTTGATGGCGGGGAGCGGAAACCTTTCCGTTTCTAGTTGTGAATTCCGTATTTTTGAAAAAAAAAGTACATAATATTGGATTCAAACCGACGGCCCACCCTTTCTTTGAACCTTGTCAATGATCGAACTTAAAGATATGAACTGAGTGCCATTTGATGAGTAACTGAGAACAAAGGAGAGGGGTATAGCAAGGATGAAGTAATGAAAAAGGAAGTCATTGCTAGTAGTAACGACTTATTACGATCCATTGGTTCATATAGAATCCATGTCCTAGGTGTATCAAAAAACATTCTTTTCACTAAGCGTATATAATAAAATAGAGTGAAAGGGTCCACCCCGAAACCAAGGGGATACTAACTAACAGCTGAGTCCTCTCCAAACCGCAGGAGATAGTTGCCCATCATACGGCTCACCAACTTGCCTCTATGGGAGGCTCACTCCGGGCAGGTTCGGATCACTTATAATACAAAGCTCGGAGAAGGAAGGGGTTGGGTTAGGAACGCAGTAACTCGACCCCTCATCAACTAATTAATGAGACCTTATCCTTGGGAGAGGGCCGAAGGCACTCGACTAAAAGGTTAAAAGATCTCGAGCGTAGCGAGAGGTGCTTTAGCAACTCGACTGAAAAGGAGAGGGCGAAATCATGACTCGAGCACTTGTCTAGAGAGGTCCATAGGAACAAAGGAGCTCGACTGTAAGGAGAGGAACGAGAGTGAAACGAGAGGTGAGGTTTCAGTTTTCAATATGATTCTTTTTTCGTATTTGTTCGATGAGAAATGCGAGTAAGTTTTGTCCATTTTTTCTATCCCCCTCTATCAAACAAAATGATCAAAAAGGAAGTTTACTGGCTTCTTATTCTCGTCTTTGATCTCTTCCATCTCTGCCTCGCTCGTTGTCACCTATATTGAAGAAAGAAACCCTGTAGAGAATGAAGAGGGGCCTAGGATCTTCTTCTCAACAGTGCTTCTCGAGGCTCCCCCCCTGAATAAGTAAGGCCCCGTTAGCCTGGGCGAAGATGGGGATAAGGAATAAGGATTGAAGCCCCCTTAGCTCTGCCAGGCACTGGACAGGGGTTAGCTCGGTAAATGTGTAGAGCCAAGTGTAGTATGGTGTAGTAGTAGGCACTTCTAGGCCCCTTCCCGGCTACTGGATCACTCCAGTGCTTTGGGTACTACGGACCCTCTGCCATCCATTGCAGCAGAGCCGTTTCATGAGCGGGGGGGCTAAGCGCAGTTCTTTGAATCAAACGTTGAATGAAATCGATTCTTTTTTAGATATCAAAATGGAAATCGGATAGGATAGATGGATGGATCTATCTTTCCATTTATATATTACTAAAGGATTTATATAGTTAAGTAGCGTAGCAAGAAGCCCCAAATCCTTGATTTGGCCAGGAAAGACTGCACTGCTTTGGGCCCAGGATGCGAAGGGAATGAGCTCGGCTGCTTCTTCTCCTCCACACTGATTTTTCTCCGTGCCTGCTCCGCATGCGCTTCGCGCGCCATTGGCGCTTTGCTCTCCTCTTATTCTTCATTGGACGGTTCGGTTCGGATGGACTTCGCCGTTCTTTCCCAACTAAAAAAGAAAAGGCTGTATCACATCGAGATGTCGATTCGTTTTCCGCCCCCAATGAGATGGGGAATTTGTAACCCCCTATTTCTACTTTGGGGCCCTTCATCTTTCTGAATCCAGGCCCGTCCCGGCTCGCGTCGTTCCAACAACCGGCGGGGAGCACCTCAGTATACGATCGCGCGCAGTAACTGGGAGTCCTATTACACCTAAGGCGAACTTCAATTCACCAAACCAAGGTTCATCTCGTGTAGTGATTGTGGACTCTACTAAGGATATTGAGTAGACGGTTGATGTATCAGACTCGACCCTATCTTTCGTAGCATGCATTCCCATCGGTGTCGCAACTGATTCGGTAAGCTACGTGTCCGGTGCACGGAGAACTGCCTTCGGTCCTCCAAACTGACTTATTCGTGGCAACCTTCCGGCCGCCCAACGACCTATAACGCTAGTCACTACTCCCACTGGGGCTAGGAAGTAAGCCCCACAACCCAAAGCGGCGAAGAACAAATAGAATTTGCTACAAAAGCCGGCTAACGGGGGTATTCCTGCGTATGAGAACATAGTAATGGAGAAGGTAATAGCCGAAATAGGATTCGTTTTGGCTAGAGCGCCCAAATCCGCTATATATTTGACACGGGTTTGCCGTAATGCTGAAACTATGGCGAATGCATCCATCGTCATTAATGCATAAATAAAGATACCAATTAGTAGTGATTGAATTCCTTCTATGGTTCCACATGAGAAACCAGTACGAATATAACCTACATGTCCAATTGAACTATGAGCTAGAGGTCTTTTGACTTTCGTTTGGGCCATGGCGGCCAGTGCTCCTAAGATCATAGAAGCAATGCTGCAGAAAAAGAAGATTTGTTGCAATGTAGCTCCATAGGAACCATAAATAGAAACACGTAAAATATTAGCAGAAATAGAGATTTTAGGCGCAATAGAAAGGAATGCTGTAACCGGGGTGGGTGAACCCTCATAGATATCTGGTGCCCACATATATAGAGTCAAAAGGAATATGGAGTCCGAGGGGGAGGGGGTTTTCTTCGGGGCTCGAGAGATTGAATAGACCCACAAGTTTTAAATTCGCCACTGGGGAATTCACACGAAAGGGAACGAGGAATTCTCAACGAAAAAAGTGCTCTCTGAACCGAACGTGAAAGTTTTTTTCCATCAGACGGCTGTTCCTGTAACTCCACTCTCGACTTGGATTATATATCCAAAAAGGTCCGCTCTCGGCCATTCCACACGCTGCCTAGCCGAGGTGTGGTTATCTGAAGTGGATTCTCTCTTTTCTAGTAGATGCCGAACCTGCTGCCCCATTGACTAAGAAGAGGGGCGGGCGCAGCAGCTACATGGACCCCTTCCTTTCTGTTGTTGCCAGCGCTTTCCCGGGCCGAGCCGGAATTTTTGATTATATTATAATGGGCAGGCAAAGCCCGCAGGCTGCTATCCCAATAGGCCAGCGGGCGGAACGAGGAGAGGCTCCGGCAATCATAGCACCGCGGTCGAAAAAGCGTGCTCCCTTCAGATAACACGCACCGTAGGCCATCCTCGGCCTTCTTCGTTTTCGATGCAAAAGAAAGAAAATCTCTTGATCTCCGAAAGCCTTTTCCTTCCCCCGCCGCATCTCCCTCCCTTCGTCGAGCCTTTCCGGGGTTGTTCCTTCCTTATCAGAACTTGGCGGGCATTCTTTCCAGCCGGGGGATGGGTTTTGTTTGAACATAGGCTCAAACATGATTTGAAGGTCCTAGCTACGCCATGCGTTCAATACCAAATCTGGAAAGCTGCAGAGATGACAAAAAGAGGGCGCTTTCCTATGTTGCACTGAAAAAAGAAGGACCTAAGAGCGTCTTCTCTTAGGTTTTTTCCTCCCGCGCCCGCCGCCGCCTGGCCCCCGTTAGAGGGGAAGGGGAAGATTAGCAAAGCGAAAAAAGACAGAGGGAGGGGGAGCAGCATCTTATTCTCTTCGCGAGAACTTCCGGATCGAAGAAGCATTCGGAACGGGCTCCGCGTTCATTTCGTTGGCGGAAACGATCCAATCCATTCGGGGCTTCGGCCAAAAACTAATTCGACTTGATTCATAGATAGAATCAATGATAAATAAACAAAAGATAGATGAACGAGATATCTTTTCTTTCTATAAAAAAAAGAGGAATAGAATAGACATCCCTTTCTTTAGATGTCTATCTATCCTTCCGATTTTATATCGTTATATCTGCTCTCTCAATTTTTTTTTAGAGAGAGCAGATAGATCCTATCCCCTATATCGAACACTAATTCCTATCTATTGATAGGAAGATCTTCGTCTAATAGCGGACTTTGCCTTTTTTTTAGGAATTTATCATATCCAAGGCAGCTTACCACAAGAACCCCACCCCATACGACTAGTTGGGGGGGGCTGTTCGCCTTTTGAATCAAACAAAGTAAGTTGTAGGTAGGGGCTTCATAGCTACTTTCATTCTAAAGGAAAGCGAAGAACCAATCTTTAGTCAATAGGAGCCCTACTTCCCTCGACCTCATCACTTCAATTGTTGCGCAAATTTATTTCTTAGTCACCGGGCGGAGCGCACCTTTGTCACAGTAGGGCGAGCTGTTTGATAGTGACTTCTTGCGTTTGGTAGGGCGACGAAAGGCTACTTCAATCTAGGAAACAGCCGGAAACTCGAGAAGGTCGCCTTTGGAAGCGTTCGCCGGTAACCAAAGCCTCACTCCTTCCTTTTGATTATGTCGTGACGCTGACTGAATCCAATCTATAAAAAAACCCGGAAACTCAACAAAGTGCGTTCCCTTTCGTCAAGTAGGTAAAGTAGGCATACGAACCACTTTTGCTTTGCGGAATAAAATAATGAATGAGGCGGAATGGAGAAAGGAAAGGTCCGCAGGTATTTATTACTCTTATAAAAGAGGAACTCGAGCTTATTGCGAGAGGTGCTTTAGCAACTCGACTGAAAAGGAGAGGGGCGAAGTCACTCGAGCACTTGTCTAGAGAGGTTGTGAACACAAACTCGACTGAAAGGAGAGGGACAAGGGCGGTCTTGCTTGGCGCGAAGGCTGCTGGTTTGGGGGTACGGTACTAAAGGTCCTCGGACTTCCAGGCGGTTTTGATTTTGGGCAGCTGTTCACCGTTGGATCTCGCCAATACAGCCCCCTATGGTTTTTGTTACCGAGATATCTTTTTTTTTCATTGTTCCCAGGGATTTTTTGGGTAATCTGCTCCCATGCTGCAAACAGTCAAATCTGAACTCAACCTTGTCGCTCTTCTTTCTTTCCTCGCGGGCAGGAAGCACACCAGCAGCGTGCGTTGCGTGATTCTACTGTGTTTTTTGCACTTGACTGGGTGGACAGTTGACCGGAAGAGAACTTCGATTCGCCCGGCCAGCAGGCGGGCGGCGTGCTTATCTTGTGTGACAACACTACAGAGCGAGTGGCTCTTCTAGGCGGGCAGCTGTGTGACAACACTACAAAGGTTTTTTTTACTCGTGTAACATGCTATGGTCTCAATGCCCTTACGAGGTAGTGATGAGTTTCACTCGCTCTAAGCCCGGCCCGCGCGCGGTTAGGAAGATTGGCCGCAATCTGAGCGGTACCACCCACCCTACCCTACCACCTATAGGCGGCCGTCCGTCCTACAGCCGCCCGAAAAGGAACTGCAGTGATCTTGAATAGGAATCCTACAGCGATAGACAGAATCCCCATAAAAATACCACTAGATCGAGCACCAGTGATTTCGTATCCGGTCAAAATCTTGGCTAATTGATCGAAGTGGGTAGCTCCAGTAGACCCATAGATCATGGAACAAATAGGGTGGGTAGGCCCAACCACCACACTACACGTATAGACGCGAACCCCCC